CTAAATATATAAATTAAGCTTAATTAACATAGTAGATTCTCCATTATTGGATATCAAACTACTATTACAATATAAATTTTTATCTTCATTTGTTTAGGGATTGAGTTTATAAGAAAATAATAAATAAAAAAAATAAGAAAGTATAACTAGATATTTTTCCTAAATGATATTTACTTAGAAAACTAGAATATTTCTCAATTTCTTTTTGAATATAAAAAGGACCTAAATTTTCAATAAATTGGTTATCAATTATTTTATATGTATAATTAAAACCATAAACTAAAATTAATTTTATATTTAAATTAATTATATGATCAAAGTACCAAATTAATGTTAAAAAATTATAAATTTTGTAAAATTTATAATTTAAAAATCATCAAGAAATTATATAATACCCTAAAATTATGGAAAAAAGAGCCCCTGAGAAACTAAAAAGTAAAGGAAGAATTTTTATAGAATTAGGAATAATAATAACAATATCCAATAAAATAAAATTTTTTAAAATGTAACCTATTATTATACTTAAAATAAGTAAAAATAATAAAGGAGGTAAAAGATTTCCTCCTTCTTCTTTTATTTTTTTATTAGAAGACTGAGGAAAGTTTAAAAATGTATAAAATATTAATCTAAAAGAATAAAAGGCTGATAAAAAAACTGCTATAATACTTAATCAAAAACAAAAAGATAAGTAATGATTACTGTAAATAAGTTCTATTAATAAATCTTTAGAGTAAAAACCTGTTAAAAAAGGAATTCCCATTAGAGACATTGATCCTACAATTATACATAAATAGGAAAAAGGTAAGATATTTTTTAGATTTCCTGTTCTTCTTAAATCTTGATTTTCTATTGAATATATTATTGATCCTGCTCCTAAAAATAATAATCCTTTAAAAAAACCATGATTTATTAAGTGAAATAAACTTGAGTTAAAATAGGAAAAACCGGAAATCATTACCATATATCCTAATTGACTACAAGTTGAATAAGCAATTACTTTTTTTAGGTCATTTTGTGTTAAACAAATAGTTGCACTAAAAAAAGCGGTTATACTTCCAATAAAAACAATAATTAATAATATTAAAGGAGTTAAATCAAACAAAGGAGATATTCTAATTATTAAAAATACTCCAGCAGTAACCATAGTAGCAGCATGAATTAAGGCTGAAACTGGGGTAGGTCCTTCCATAGCATCTGGAAGTCAAGAGTGTAAACCAAATTGAGCTGATTTTCCAATTACACCTATTAATAATAGAATATTTATAAAATTTAAGTTTTTTGGAAAAATAGAATATAATGGTATTATATTATTATAAGATAATAATCCTGAATTTTTTATAATTAGTATTATTCCTAATAATAAACCAACATCTCCTATTTTATTTATTATCATAGCTTTTATTGCTGCTTTATTCGCTTGTATTCTTGTATATCAAAAATTTATAAGTAAGTAAGAACATAAACCTACACCTTCTCAACCTATAAACATTTGTAAAATATTATTAGCTGTTACTAAAATTATCATAAAAAAAGTAAATAAAGATAAGTATGAAAGAAATCTTGGTAAGTGAGGATCTCCTCCCATATAAGTAGTTGAATAAAAGTGAACTGAAAAAGAGATAAAAGTTATAAGAATTAACATTAATGAAATTAATGTATCAAAAATTATTTCAAAATCATTTTTAAAACCTATATTAAATCAACTTAATATTTTTATATTAATAATTAAATTTTCAACAGAAATTTCTTTAAAAATTAATAAGGAAATAATACAACTTAAAAATAAAAAAAAATTAGAGATAATTTTAGAACCTAAATTTAAACTACATATTAAAAAACTTAAGAATGGTAAAAATAATATAAGTATGTACATTAAATTAATAAAAATAAAGAAGGGTTGAGAATTAAAATTAAATTAAAATATATAATTATTCCTAAAGAATAATAAAATAAATTATTTTGGATTAAGATTGTTTTAAATAAGAAAAAAGAAGAGTTTTTTTGAAAGTAAATAATTTTTATGAGTCTAAGATAATAACCTACGCTAATTACTGAAAAAATTATACAAATTATACTTGAAAAAATATAGTTTTCTTCAATTATTACTCATAAAACTAATCATTTTGAAATAAATCCAGAAAGAGGTGGAATTCCACCCATAGATAATAAAATTATTATTCAAGAAAACCCTATAATTTTATTAGAATATTGATTATTACTTAATTCAATTAAGTATTTAGGATTAAATGAGATAGAAATTAAAATTATAAAAATAAAGCTTATTATATAAATAAACAAGTAAATATTAACAATTAGAATATTTTTTTGATTTAAAATATTTAAAACTAGAATTATAAATCCAATATGACTTATTCCACTATATGCTAGTAATCTTTTAATTTTTGTTTGATTTAAAGCTCCTAAAGTTCCAATTATTATAGAAAATAAAGCACAGATTATAGAAATATCTAATTTAAATTTTATTAAGAAAAAAATTATACTTATTTTTGGTAGAGTACCTATTAATCCTAAAGTTTTTCAGGAGGAGCCTTCATATATATCAGGTATTCAAAAATGTAATGGAAATAAACTTATTTTAAAAAATAAAGAAAAAACTATAATTATAAATGCTAAATTTAGAATTTTTTTTTTATAAAAAATTAAATTTTTAATTTCTAAAGAATATCCATTTATAAAAATTATTGAAATTCCAAGTAAAAAAATTCCTGATGATAAAGCTCCTAAAATAAAGTATTTTAATCCTCCTTCTGCTCCTTTAAGATTTTTTCTTTTTGAAATTAAAATAAATAAAGAAAAAGTTTGAAGTTCTAATCCTAAGTATAGTATAAAAAAATGATCACAACTAATAATAACAATTGAACCCAATAAAACCATAGAGCTTAAAAATCGATTTTTGTTATTAAGTAAAAATATTATAATAAACATAATTATAATTCAATTAATATATAAAGAAAAGAATCGAACTTTTTGTCTTAGGATATGAGCCTAATATCTTACCATAGCTTTATTTATAGCCTCATCAATATATGCAAATAAATAAAAATAATCATACTACATCAACAAAATGTCAATATCAAGAAGCAGCTTCAAAACCAAAATGATGAGATATAGTAAAATGTGAAAAATTTATTCTTATCAAACAAATCCCTAAAAATAAGGTTCCAATTAAAACATGAAAACCATGAAAACCTGTAGCTATAAAAAAAACAGCACCATATACAGAATCTGATATAGAAAAAGAAGCTTCATAATATTCAAAAACTTGAAAAAGAGTAAAAAGAATTCCTAAACTAATAGTTAAACTTAATGCTTTTAGGACATTTTTTTTTTCTCCTTTTAATAAACAATGATGAGTTCAGGTAACTGTAGCTCCAGAACTTAAAAGAATTGCAGTATTTAATAGAGGAATAGAAAAAGGATTTAAGGCTTCAATATTTAAAGGAGGTCATAATAGCCCAATTTCTATAGAAGGAGATAGACTACTATGAAAAAAAGCTCAAAAAAAACTAAAAAATAAAAGGATTTCTGAAATTATAAATAAAATAAAACCTATTTTTAATCCTGATAATACAGATTTTGTATGTAATCCTTGATAAGTACTTTCTCTTATTATATCTTTAAATCATAAAATCATTGTAAAAATTATAATAAAAAATCCAATAAAAAAAATAAAAATTTTACTATAACTAAAAAAAATTACTAAACCTGATGTTAATAATAATACTCCACAACCAATAATATAAGGTCAAGGACTAGGATTTACTAAATGATAAGGATGATATTTAATGTAATTCCATACTATCTTTTAAATAAATTATTAAAAGTAAACAAAAAACATAAGCTTGTATAATTAAAACCCCTATTTCTAATATTGTCATAAATATTATTATAAATATAGGAAATAAACTTAGATAAGAAAAAAATATAATTTTACAACCAAAATCTGATAATATTGATAATAAAATATGGCCAGCTGTTAAATTAGCAGCTAATCTTAAACCTAAAGCAATTGGTCTTGTTATATTACTAACAATTTCAATAAAGACTAAAAAAGGTGAAAAAGCTAAGGGTGCTCCTAATGGCATTAACATACTTAAAAAAAAACTATTAAAATTTTTAAATCCATATAATATAATTCCTAGTCAAGATATAATAGATATAGCAAATGTTAATGAAATATGAGTTGAAGGAGGAAATGAATATATAAAAAATCCTAATAGATTTAAACCTAATAAAAAAAAAAACAAAGAAGATATAGGAAAAATAAAAAATTTTATTTTTAAATTATCATGAATTACTGTTTTTCAATGATCTATAATTACTTCTAAGATTATTGAAAATTTACTAATAATATTTTTTTTTATAAATATAAATATAAATATTATAGAAAAAAAAATAAAAAAAGAGTTTGATAAATAAGAAGGGACAATTAAAAAATGATCAAAATAAGAAGTTATATTAAAATTTTTATAGAATTATTCAATTTATAAAAATAAATTATATTAATATTTTTATAAAAAAAAGAAATTAGTAAAAAAATAAATATATAAGAAAATATAATAAAAAAGAATAAACATAAAAAAAGATGATAAAAAAAAAAAGAAAAATCTAATTGAGAAATAAAAGAACGATGGATTTGAACCATCATTTATAATTTTGAAGATTATTTGATCTACTTGATCTAGTTCTTTTTAAGGATATATAAAAAAAAGAGCTAATTAAAATAAATTTTAATAAGAAATTTGGTTGAATTCCTAAATATATAATTATTATTATAAATAAAAAAATTGGAGAAAATTCAAAATATTCTATATCTCTTGGTTTTCTTAAATGTCCTAAAACCCCAAAAAATATTCTATTATAAAAAAATAATGTATATACTATAGTTATTATTCCTCCTATTGATGCTACTACTCCAACAAATATTGAATAATTAATAGCAGCAACTAAAGAAAAAAATTCTCCTATAAAATTTAATGTTAATGGAAAACTAATATTACATAAAATTAAAAAAAAAGTAAGAAATGATAAAATTGGCATTGTTGTTACTAAACCTTTATAATACTTAATAATTCTAGAATGATATCTAATATATAAAAAACCAGAAGAAATAAATAAACCAGAACTTATTAAACCATGAGCTAACATAATTAAAATTGAAGAAAGAATCCCTTCTACAGAATGAGTAAAAATTGCTAAAGTTACAAGCCCCATATGAGATACTGAAGAATAAGCAATTAATCTTTTCATATCACTTTGTCTACATGTTGTTAAACTTCCATATATTATTGCTATTAAACTTATAATTATTAAAAAAGGAGAAAAATATTCAAATGCAATTGGAAAAATAGGAGTAAATCTAATAAATCCATATCCACCAAGTTTAAGTAAAATTCCTGCAAGTAAAACTGACCCGGCTAATGGGGCTTCAACATGAGCTTGAGGAAGTCAAATATGAAAAGGTAACATTGGAATTTTTACTCCTAAACTTATTGAAAATCCTATTAAAAAGAAAAACTGAAGAAAAGAAGGAATTTCAATTATTAATAAAGTTTGATAATTTGTTGATCCTAAAACTTCATATATTTTGAAGATACTTAAAAGCATTAATAATGATCCTATTAAAGTATAAAAGAAAAAATAAAATGCGGCCCTAATTTTTTCTTCTCTTGATCCTCAAATTCCTATAATAAAGAACATTGGAATTAATGTTGCTTCAAATAATATATAAAATACTAATAAATCTAAAGTTAAAAAGACACCTACTAAACAAATTAATATTATCATTAAAAGAAGAATGAATTCTTTTCAAAATTTTTCTATTGCTTCTCAACTTATTAATAAACAAATAGGAATTAATAATAAGCTTAACCCTATAAAAAATAAAGAAATTCCATCTATTCCTAATAAAAATTTTCCTCAAGATATATTAAAAAATTTATTAGAAAATCAAGAAATATTTAAAGAAAATTGAAATAATGAAAATTCTGAAAAAAAAATTATTTGTATACAAAATATAAAAAAAAATAAAAATGATCAAAATAAAGCTATTTTTTTCAAATTAATATTAGTTCTATTTATTATACTTATATGTATTATAGACAAAAAAATTATATATATAAAGGTAATCCGTTAAAACTTCATAATAATGAATTTGTAGTTATAATTATTCCTAAACAAAAAGGTAAAAAAACTTTTCATAATAATCCCATTAATTGATCATATCTAAATCTTGGAAAAGAAGTTCTTACTCAAATAAATAAGAAAATAATTAAAGAAGATTTAAAAAATAAAAAAAAATTAAAATTAAATATTAAATTTCATCCTCCCATAAATAATACCACAAATAAAAAACTCATAAATATAATATGAGAATATTCTGCTAAAAAAAATAATGCAAAAGACATAGAGCTATATTCAACATTATAACCTGAAACTAATTCGGATTCTCCTTCTGTTAAATCAAAAGGTGTTCTATTTGTTTCTGCTAAACTTGTAATAAAAAACATAAATGCAATTGGGAATAAGGAAAAAAAATATCAAAAACAATAACTTTGTGTAATTAAAAAAGAATTTAAATTAAAACATCCACAACATAAAATAATATTTATAATAATTAATCCTAAAGAAACTTCATAACTTATCATTTGAGCAGCAGCTCTTAAAGCCCCTAAAAAAGCATATTTTGAATTACTAGATCAACCTGAAATTAAAATAGCATATACACCAATTGAGGAGAGAGCAAGAATAACAAGAAGACCTAAATTTATATCTCTTAAAAAAATAAACTTTCCAAAAGGAAAAATTGATCAAATTACTAAAGATAATGTTAAAGCCAAAATAGGGGCAAAAAAATATAATAAAATACTAACATGATTAGGAATAATTATTTCTTTTGAAAATAATTTTATTCCATCAGCTAAAGGTTGTAATAAACCATAGATTCCTACAACATTTGGACCTTTTCTTGTTTGAGTATATCCTAAAATTTTTCTCTCAAACAAAGTAATATATGCAATAGATATAAGAATAGGAATAAGTAAAAGGAAAAATTTTATTATAATTAACCCTTTAATAAATTTAATAATTTTATTGATATTGATCCTTTTAACTTATAAAAAACTATAAGTAATGATAATCCAATAGCAGTTTCTACTGCTGCTACTGTTATTATATATATAGAAAAAATTTCTCCTAATATAGAATTAAAAATTATTGAATAAAATATAAAATTTATTATAATAGATAAAAGCATAATTTCTATACAAATTAAAATTAAAAGAAAATTAGATCTATTCAAAATTATTCCAATTATACTTAATATAAACATAATATAAGGTAAAATTATTATTCTCATTCTAACCCACCTTGTTTTCATTCATATATTAATCCTAAAACTAATACTATTATAAACAAAATTATTATTATTTGACCTTTTCTTTTTATTAAATTTGTGCTCACACTTCATGGGAATAATAAAAAAATTTCAATATCAAAAACTAAAAATAAGATAGCAATAAGAAAAAATCTTATAGAAAAAGAAACATTAATATGAATTGGATTAAATCCACATTCATATGAAGTAACTTTTTCTTTATATGGATTTTTTTCTGATAAAATTAAAGATAAAAATGATAAAACAAAAGAGAATAAGAAGCTAATTACTATGTAAATTAAAAAAATTTGTAATTCTAAATTCATGAATTATTTCTCATTTGTTGTTTACCAATAATTTGTTTTCTAGATATTAAATTTAATTCTAAAGTTAAAATTATTGCTCCTACCATGGATATTAATAATAAAAAGCTAACTAAAATTAGAGGGTAATAATAGTTATAAATAATTTTAAATATATAAATTTGACTCATATTTTTAAATGATCATTCATTTATAATATTAAAATTTTTTTTGTATAATAATAGTTCTAAAAAAAAAAAAATACTTACAAAAAATATAATTGGGATATTTGTTAATGGGGAAATTTTTTTTGATATATCTAACATCATTATTACAAATAAAAATAATATAGTAATTGCTCCAACATAAATTGTAATAATTATAAGAGGGATAAAATCTAATCCTAAGCAAATTAACAATCCAGAAGATAAAAAAAAAACAAAAACCATTCAAAAAACAGATTGAACTGGGTTTAAAGAAATAATAGTCATTAAAGTAGAAAAAGAAATTAATACAAAAAATAAATTTACTATTTGAATCAGGAAAAAGTTCCCTTTTTCCTACTATGTTACGACTTACTTTCTTTTTTGGAAAGGCGACGGGCAATTTGTATTCATATTCGATCCTATTCAATTAAACATTTTTTTTTTAATTTACTATTAAATTCTCTTTTTTCTACTAGTTTCATATTATTGTCAATTTTAAAAAAATAATAATTGTAATACATTTATCCCTTTCTCTAATCATGATATCTGACTTATTTCTTTTTAGAATTAAAAACAAATAATAAATTTTATTAGGACGACCATGCAATTCTATATATATATAAAAAAGGTAAGATATTTTGCGGATAATCAAATTAAAAAACATATTCCTCTAAATGGGAGAATAGACAACCAAAATTTTTAATTTTCTATATTATATAATATTCAGATTTTTTTTTCTTATTACTAGGGTATCTAATCCTATTTATTTGTTTTATTTTTTATTTATAAAATATTTTTTTTTGTATATTTTACCAATTCAAAAAACTTTATTATATAATAAATATCTTTTATTAAAATACTAGTTCTTAAAGTATAACCGCGTCTGCTGGCACTTTATTTGACACAACTTAGAATAAAAACTATATCTAATTTTTATTAATTGTATAATTTTCTTTACTGCTGTTTATTTATCTTTGTTTCAGTTTAAACATGATTATATATTTTTCGTTTTTAGTATTTTAAATTTTATTATAAAATTCCTGATAAAAAAACTCATTTATATGCTTTCACTAACATGTATAAATAATTTTATGTATTTATATCTCCAAAATCAAAAGATTTTTTTAAATAAAATTTTATCAAAATTAAAAAAAGGATAAGAAAAGAAAAAAAAAAAATACAAAAGACTAGAAATTTGACCTAATATTATAAAAGGATCTTCTACAGGTTTTGATCCAATCCATGTTAAAAAAAAAAAATTTGCAATAAAAATTCAAAAAAAAAATTTATTAAATGGTTTAAAGGTTAAAGATTTAATTTTACTTGTATGAAAGAAAGGTAAAAAAAATAAAATAACTATACTTAATATTAATGCTAATACCCCCCCTAATTTATTTGGGATAGCTCTTAATATAGCATATGCAAATAAAAAATATCATTCAGGCATTATATGATTTGGTGTAATTAAAGGATTAGCTCTAATAAAATTTTCTGGATCCCCTAAAAGATTTGGAAAAAAAAAAACCAAATAAGATAAAAGTATAAAAAATATAATAAACCCAAATAAATCTTTTGAAATAAAGTAAGAATGAAAAGGAATTTTATCAGGAGTAATTAAACCTGTTGGATTATTTGATCCTTGAACATGAAGAAAAATTAAATGTAAAAAAATCAATCCTATTAAAATAAAAGGAAATAAATAATGTAGACTATAAAATCTATTTAATGTAGCATTATCTACACTAAATCCCCCTCATATTCATTGTACTAAATCTCCACCAATATAAGGTATAGCTGAAACAAAATTAGTAATAACAGTTGCTCCCCAAAAAGACATTTGACCTCAAGGCAAAACATATCCTAAGAAAGCAGTTATCATCATTAATAAAAATATAAAAATTCCAATATTTCATAAAGGAATATTTAAATAGCTCCCATAATAAATTCCTCTTCCAATATGAATATATACAAAAATAAAAAATACAGAAGCACCATTTGCATGTAAATACTTTATTAAAAATCCAAAATTTATATCTCTACAAATATGATTTATTGATGAAAAAGCAATATTAATATCTGCACAATAATGCATTGCTAAAAAAATTCCAGTTATAATTTGAACAATTAAACAAAATCCAAGAAGAGAACCAAAATTTCAAAAGTAACTTAGATTAGAAGGTGTTGGTAAGTCTATTAAAGCATTATTTAAATGAAAAAAAATTATATTTTTTCGCATTTAACAAAAGGTAGTTCAATAAAAGTATGATGATGAGGAGGTGAACTTAATAATCATTCTAAAGTATTAAAATTATTTCAAGATATAAAATTTTCCTCTTTTACAAAAGAATCATAAATAATAAAAAGAAATCATACTACTCCTATTATTGTTAAAGTTGATCCTAAAGAACTATATAGATTTCAAAAACTATAATTATCCGGAAAATCAGAATATCTTCTTGGCATCCCAGCCAATCCTAAAAAATGTTGAGGAAAAAATGTTAAATTTACACCTATAAAAGTTAATCAAAAATGAATTTTACCATAAAAATCATTATATATAAAACCTGTGATCTTTCCAAATCAAAAATAAAATCCAGCAAATAATCCAAATACAGCACCTAAGGAAAGAACATAATGAAAGTGAGCTACTACATAATAAGTATCATGTAATAAAATATCTAATGAACCATTAGCTAATATTATTCCTGTTAATCCTCCAACAGTAAATAAAAATATAAATCCTGTAGCTCATAACATTGGTGTATTTAATATTATTTTACCTCCATACATTGTTGCTAATCAACTAAAAATCTTTATTCCTGTAGGAACAGCAATTATCATTGTAGCTGCAGTAAAATAAGCTCTTGTATCAACATCCATTCCTATTGTAAACATATGATGAGCCCAAACTATAAATCCTAAAAATGCAATAGCTAATTGAGCATAAACCATTCCTAAATAACCAAAAATTTGTTTCTTTAGAGAAAACATAGGAATTATTTGTGAAATTATTCCAAAAGCTGGAATAATTAAAATATATACTTCTGGATGACCAAAAAATCAAAATAAATGTTGATATAAAACTGGATCTCCACCACCAGCAGGGTCAAAAAAAGTAGTATTAAAGTTTCTATCCGTTAATAACATTGTTATAGCTCCAGCTAAAACAGGTAAAGATAATAAAAGTAAAAATGCCGTAATTAAAACTGATCATACAAAAAGAGGTAATTTATCCATTGTTAATTCAGGAGACCTCATATTAAAAATTGTAGTTATAAAATTTATAGCCCCCATTATAGACGAAGCACCTGCACAATGTAAGCTAAATATTGCCATATCAACAGACCCACCAGAATGAGAAATTTGATTTGATAATGGAGGATAAACTGTTCATCCTGTTCCAGCTCCTTGTTCTACTAAACTTGATCCTAATAATAAAAATAAAGCAGGAGGTAATAATCAAAAACTTAAATTATTAAGTCTTGGAAAAGCCATATCTGGTGCTCCTATTAATAAAGGAACAAATCAATTTCCAAATCCCCCTATTAAAATTGGCATTACCATAAAAAAAATCATAATAAAAGCATGAGCTGTTACAATTACATTATATAAATGATCATCACCAAACATAGCCCCAGGACTTGCCAATTCTAACCTAATTAACATACTCAAAGCCGTTCCAATCATTCCACTAAATAAACCAAAAAGAAGATATAAAGTTCCAATATCTTTATGATTAGTTGAACATATTCAACGTGTAATAAAATTACTCATTTTAAATTTTTTTTATTAGTTTTATATGTATTTATTTATTATTTTTCAAAAATTAATAATTTCTTAAAAATATTTTTTTCCTTTCGTACTAAAAAATTTTTTTTTTATTAAAAGAAGATAGAAACCTTCCTGTTTTGCAACGGAATGAACTCAAATCATGTAAGATATCAAAGGTCGAACAGACCTACCCTTTTTAACTGATACATTAAATGGAAATCTTAATTCAACATCGAGGTAATAAACTTTATTTCAAATATGATCTCAAAAATAAAATTATTCTGTTATCCCTAAGGTAGCTTTTATTTAATGATTGTTAATTTAATTTTTTAAAAATAACAGGTCAATAAAACCTATTTTTATAATTGTTAAAATAATTTTTTATACAATAAGTTAAAACTTTGTTTACCTTTGTTTTTAATAAAAGGTAGTCACCCCAACTAAACTAACCAAATTTAATTTTAAATTAAAAATTTTAGTTAAGCTCTATAGGGTCTTTTCGTCTTTCTTTTTTAAATAGCATCTTTACTATTATTTTAATTTTATTATTTTTTAAAAAAGACAATGAAATATTCGTTAAACCATTCACTATCCATCAATTAAATGGCGAATTATTATGCTACATTACTACAGTTAGTATTCTGCATCCGTTTAAAAAATCACTGGGCAGGTCACACCTACAAATTTTATATGGGCTATGTTTTTGGTAAACAGTCGATATTTAGTTTGTCGAATTCCTTTTTTAAAATTTTATTATTTTTAATTTCTACTTGTGTTAGTTACAGATTGAAATTTTTATTTTTTTTTATAAAATTATAAAATTTTCCTAACATTATAAGAAACTGTTTTTTTTTTTTTTAGAAATAAATTTAATTTTATTAATACTTATATTTTTTCCTCTATTCTAAGAGTACCTTATTACTATCTTTATTCAAAATTTATAATAAAAAATAACTTAATTCTAAGAACAAATTTTCAAAAAAAGTAAACTTTTACGTTTATTTTAAAATTAACTGTTTCTAAGCCTATTTCCTTTTCTTAAAATAAATCCATTTAAAACTTTTTTATCATGTTTATTTATTTTTGATCTAAGCTTTTTCTTTCTTGATTTTTAATCTTTTTACTAAAAATCTGATTTTTTTTAAAAAAATTATTACTTAAATAAATTTCATAAGGAACCAGCTATAGCCGTATTCGTTTAGTTTTTCGCCGCTAATTGCAAATTTTTTAAAAATTTTTCTACATTTATTAATTCATTCAATAAATTATTCACAAATAGATCATACGGTTTCGGGTAATAAAAACTTTTGTTTTTAATTTTTCTTATAAATCCATTATTCAAAAGGTAATTGTTTAACAATAATTTTATAAAAAATTCTTTCTTTTCCTTCACAGTACTTTCTTTATAGGTAGATTATCAATTAAATTTAATTTTTTTTAAAATAAATTCATTCTCCATTACTTTTATTTTTTTTCTTAAATTTTAATACTAAGATGTTTCAATTCTTTTTATTTATTCATTTTTGACTATTAAAAAATCTCCTAATTTTTTTATTTATAAATTTACGCAAGTTTCTTAAGAAATTGAAAAATTTTTGATTCTAAAAAAAAAATAACATTTTCATAATATATGAATTCAGACATCGCAGAGAATTTTCAACTAAGTTGACAAGATATTGCTACTAATTCTAAGCTTTTATTTTTTCATGATAATGTTATGTTTATTATTGTTCTAATAACAATAATAGTAGGATGAATAATGATTAGAGCCTTTTCAAATAAATTTTTTGTAAAAAATTTAGATCATGGATCAACAATTGAAGTTATTTGAACTCTAATTCCTGCTATAATTTTATTTTTTATAGCTTTACCATCATTAAAATTATTATATTCTTTAGATGAAATTATTAACCCTTCCTTAACTATAAAAATTATAGGACACCAATGATATTGATCATATGAATATAATGAACATGAATTTGATTCTTACTTAAATTTACCAAATAATGGATTTAGATTATTAGAAGTTGATAAAAAACTAATATTACCAATAAAAACAGAAATAAGAATGATTATCACCGGAGCAGATGTTATTCATTGTTTTTCCGTTCCTTCTTTAGGATTAAAATCAGATGCAATTCCTGGAAGATTAAATCAATTAAGTTTATTTATAAAAAGACCTGGTATATTTTACGGTCAATGTTCAGAAATATGTGGTTCAGACCACTCTTTCATGCCTATTTTAATAATGTCTCAATCCCTAAACAAATGAAGATAAAAATTTATATTGTAATAGTAGTTTGATATCCAATAATGGAGAATCTACTATGTTAATTAAGCTTAATTTATATATTTAG